GTATTAGTGGGGGATTATGGGACAAAAAATAAATCCACTTGGTTTCAGACTTGGTATAACCCAAGGTCATCATTCTTTGTGGTTTGCACAACCAACAATGTATTCCGAAGGTCTACAAGAAGATCAAAAAATACGAGACTTTATCAAAAATTCTCTACAACAAAATATAAAAATATCCTCCGGCATTGAGGGAATTGCACGTATAGAGATTCAAAAAGGAATCGATCTGATTCAGGTCCTAATCTATATAGGATTCCCAAAGTTATTAATAGAGGGTAGAGCTCGAAGAATCGAAGAATTACAGATGAATGTACAAAAAGAATTAAAGTGTATGAACCGAAAACTCAATATTGCTATCACAAGAATTGCAAATCCTTACGGACATCCTTATATTCTTGCAGAATTTATAGCTGGACAATTAAAAAACCGAGTTTCATGTCGTAAAGCAATGAAAAAAGCTATTGAATTGGCTGAACAGGCGGGTACAAAAGGAATTCAAGTACAAATTGCAGGGCGTATCAATGGAAAAGAAATTGCACGTGTTGAATGGATCAGAGAAGGTAGGGTTCCTCTACAAACTATTCGAGCTAAAATCGATTATTGTTCTTATACTGTTAAAACTCTTTATGGAGTACTAGGAATAAAAATTTGGATATTTGGGGACGAAAACAAATAAACCCGTACTTTCTTTGTTTTTGTGTTGTACCCCCAGAACAGAAAATTACAAACTTTTTGATTTTTTATTCGTTTTCTCTTCAATAAAAAAAACGAGAAATTCTAGCAATTATATTCTAATTATATTCTATAGGTTTGAATAAAAATTCGATTGATAATTTCATCTTGATATAATTGCTATGCTTAGTCCCAAACGAACCAGATTCCGTAAACAACATAGAGGACGAATGAAAGGAATATCTTGTCGAGGTAATAATATTTCTTTCGGTAGATATGCTCTTCAGGCACTTGAACCCGCGTGGATTACATCTAGACAAATAGAAGCGGGGCGCCGGGCAATGACACGGCATGTACGCCGCGGGGGGAAAATCTGGGTGCGCATATTTCCAGACAAACCAGTTACGGTAAGACCTGCAGAAACACGTATGGGTTCGGGAAAAGGGTCTCCGGAATATTGGGTAGCTGTCGTTAAACCCGGTAGAATACTTTATGAAATAGGCGGAGTCGGAGAAAATATAGCCCAAAAGGCAATTTCAATAGCGGCTTCAAAAATGCCTATACGAACTCAATTCATTACATTACTTCTGGATAAAAATGTAGAAGATGGAATCCAGCCAAACTAAACCAAACTAAAGAAAAAAGCCTACGGGGATAAAAAAACAATTGCAAGTTTTTTTTTGACAAACCAATATTTCTTTTTTTACTTCTCCTTTTAAATTTTAAAGAAGAGATTCAAAAAATGATTCAACCTCAAACCCATTTGAATGTAGCGGATAACAGTGGGGCCCGAGAATTAATGTGTATTCGAATCATCGGGACTAGTAATCGACGATATGCTCAGATAGGTGACATTATTGTTGCTGTGATCAAGGAAGCATTGCCAAATACACCCCTCGAAAAATCAGAAGTGATCAGAGCTGTAATTGTACGTACTTGTAAAGAATTCAAACGTGACAATGGTATGATAATCCGATATGATGACAACGCTGCAGTTGTCATTGATCAAGAAGGAAATCCAAAAGGAACTCGAATCTTTGGTGCGATCGCCCGGGAATTGAGACAGTTAAATTTCACTAAAATAGTTTCACTAGCACCTGAGGTATTATAAATATAGAAGAAGAGTCCTTGATAGAGTTTATACTAAACAATTTTCTGAAATAGATGAAATTCATTAGTAGAGTGTGTCTGACGCATATACTTTGAAACTAAATTGATAAACTAAGAAACTAAACTGATAAACTAAGAATTTCAAAATGTAAAAAAAAAAAAAGAACATGTCAATATACCTAAAACTATAGACAACACCCTTTTTAGTTTATCATGGCTAGGGACACTCTTGCTGACATAATAAACTCTCTACGAAATGCGGATATGAATAGAAAAGGAACGATTCGAGTACCATGTACTAACATCACCAAAAACATTATTAAAATACTTTTACGAGAGGGTTTTATTGAAAACGCCAGGAAACATCGTGAAAGCGAAAAGTCTTTTTGTGTTTTAAAGCTACGACATAGAAAGGGGCTACAAAAACCTCGTTTGAATTTAAAACGAATAAGTCGACCCGGTCTACGAATCTATTCTAATTATCAACGAATTCCGAGAATTTTAGGCGGAATGGGGATTGTAATACTTTCTACTTCTCGGGGTATAATAACAGATCGAGAGGCTCGACTAGAAGGAATCGGCGGAGAACTTTTGTGTTATATATGGTAATTTTTCTGATATCCGAATTTTCTTCGGAATTTCCTTTTTGTTAAAAAAAAAAAAAAAGAAAGGAAAGGAAAAGGGCGGGTTTCTAATCTCACTCCTCCTACATTAATTAGTTAATACTTTAATTTAAGGGGGTTTTACGTGGAATGAAAGAACAAAAATGGATTCATGAAGGTTTAATTACTGAATCACTTCCCAATGGTATGTTTCGGGTTCGTTTAGATAATGAAGATTTCATTTTAGGTTATATTTCGGGAAGAATACGGCGCAGTTTTATACGTATACTACCTGGGGATAGGGTAAAAATTGAAGTAAGTCGTTATGATTCAACTAGAGGACGTATAATTTATAGACTCCGCAATAAAGATTCGAAGGATTAAGTAGTTTTTCTACTTTTAATTTTCCCATCTCGAGAGATAAAATCGGCAAGGTTCCAATCGAAAGAAAGATATTTTCTTCCTATAAGTATATTGAGAATTAAGTTTGGGAATGACAAATATGAAAATAAGAGCCTCTGTTCGTAAAATTTGTGAAAAATGTCGACTGATCCGTAGACGAGGACGAATTATGGTAATTTGTTCTAACCCTAAACATAAACAAAGACAAGGCTAATCTTTCTAAAAATTTGAAATAATTTTGATTTCATTTTGAATATATATATTTTTTTATTTATTTTTATTTTAGAATATCAAAAATAGAAATAAATAATAACTAGAATAAATCATAGTAATAGTCAAAACAAAATAATAAAAAGAAAGATCTTTATAAGAACATGATGTAGAAAAAAGGAACTATTTTGACATAAGATGGGTATATCTCTAACTTATATTTATGTATTTTTGAGAGAATAAAAATGAGAGAATAAAATATGGCAAAAACTATACCAAAAATGGGTTCACGTAGGGGTGGACGTATCGGATCACGGAAGAATGCACGTAGAATACCAAAAGGAGTTATTCATGTTCAAGCAAGTTTCAATAATACCATTGTGACTGTGACGGATGTACGGGGTCGGGTTATTTCTTGGTCCTCCGCTGGCACGTGTGGATTCAAGGGTACAAGAAGAGGGACACCTTTTGCTGCCCAAACTGCGGCAGGAACCGCTATTCGTGCAGTAGTGGATCAAGGGATGCAACGAGCAGAAGTTATGATAAAAGGTCCTGGCCTCGGACGAGATGCGGCATTAAGAGCTATTCGTAGAAGTGGTATACTGTTAAGTTTCGTACGGGATGTAACTCCTATGCCACATAATGGCTGCCGGCCCCCTAAAAAAAGACGCGTGTAAAAAAAAAGCATTGAAGAGATTTCAAGAGAAATAAATAATTCAATGATTTGAGAAAATTCTATTACTTATGGTTCAAGAGAAAGTAAGAGTATCTACTCGGACACTACGGTGGAGGTGTGTTGAATCCAGAAAAGACAGTAAGCGCCTTTTTTATGGACGCTTTATTCTGTCTCCACTTATGAAGGGTCAAGCCGAGACAATAGGGATTGCGATGCGGAGAGCTTTGCTTGGAGAAATGGAAGGAACATCTATCACACGTGCAAAATCTGAAAAAATACCACATGAATATTCTACCATAATGGGTATTCAAGAATCGATACATGAGATTTTAATGAATTTGAAAGAAATTGTATTGAGAAGTAATTTGTATGGAATTCAAGACGCTTCTATTTGCATCAAGGGTCCGGGTTATGTAACTGCTCAAGACCTCATCTTACCCCCTTCTGTCGAAATCGTTGATAATACACAGCATATAGCTATACTAACGGAGCCTGTTGATTTTTGTATTGGATTACAAATCGAGAGGTATCGCGGATATCATAAAAAAACGACCAATAACTTACAAGACGGAAGTTTTCCTATCGATGCTGTATTCATGCCTGTTCGAAATACAAATTATAGTATTCAGTCTTATGGAAATGGAAGTCAAAAAGACGAGATACTTTTTCTCGAGATATGGACAAATGGAAGTTTAACCCCTAAAGAAGCACTTCATGGAGCCTCTCGGAATTTGATTGATTTATTTATTCCTTTTCTACACGGGGAAGAAGAAAACTTACATTTCGAAAATGATCCGTACAAGATTAATTTAACTCCTTTTACTTTTCATAATAGATTTACAAAATTAAAGAAAAACAAAAAAGAAATAGCATTGAAATCTATTTTTATTGATCAATTAGAATTGACTCCTAAGACCTATAACTGTCTCAAGAGATATAATATACATACATTATTAGACCTTTTAACTAAGAGTCAAGAAGAACTTATGAAAATGGAACATTTTCGCAGTGAAGATTTGAAACATATTTTGAATATTCTAGAAAAAAGAAATTGCGCAATTTCTTTTCCAAACGGGCCACTACTTTAAAACCCATTGTATTTGTTTTATAAAATGAAACAAATACAATGGATATGGATTTTGAATTGGGGATCTTTAGCACAATCAATATATTCAGACTAGATCAACAAATTAATTTGAATTCTATTCTATGATAGAAAAATCGCCTTGAAGCAACTACTCCCTCAATACATGATATTTTATTTAAAATTTCACAAGAGAAACCCTTTTAAAAAAGCCCTAAAGTTAGGGATTTATCAATAGGTAATG